GTTCTTGTAGTTAAATTTTTAACGACGGTTTTTCAGGCCGTAGATCTCGGAGAGAAGCCGAGCAGGAATTTATGATAGAGTTCGTTTTGTTTTTAGGAGTGTGTTTTGCTTTGGGGGGTTTGGCGGTTGCGTCTAATCCGTCTCCTTATTATGGGGTTTTAGGGTTGGTGGTTGCGGCTGTTGCGGGTTGTGGTTGGTTAGTGAGTTTGGGGGTTTCTTTTGTGTCTTTGGTGCTCGTGATGGTTTATTTGGGAGGAATGTTGGTGGTGTTCGTCTATTCGGTTTCGTTGGCGGCGGATCCTTATCCGGAGTCTTGGGCAAGTTGAGGGGTTGTTGGTTATGGCTTTGGTATAGGGTTTGTTGTGTTGGTGGGTTTTGCTATGGGGGGTGTGTTGGAGTTGTTGGGGGGAGAGGGTACGGTTGACAGTGGGGGATTGTTATCTGTTCGGTTGGATTTTAGTGGGGTGGCTGTTCTTTATTCGGAGGGGGTAGGGTTACTTTTGATCGGGGGGTGGGGGTTGTTGTTGACTTTGTTTGTTGTGCTAGAGCTTGTGCGGGGGTTGTCTCGGGGGGCGATTCGGGCTGTTTAGGGGGAGGTCAGGGAGTAGTTTAGGTTAAAATGCCAGCTTTGGGAGTTGGTGATGAAGGTTTAAGTCCTTTCTTCCTGATTTTGTGGCTAGTGGAGGGTGAAACTCTAAGAAGGGGTTTAGTCTTCAATCTTTGGCTTACAAGACCAATGTTTTTATAAACTATTAGAGTTGATTAGAGCTTTAGGAGTTTATTTTCTAGCGCGGCCGCGATGGGGAATAGGACTAGAATGATAGTGAAGTAGGTGAATGAGGCTAGTTGGCCGATGATGATGAATGGGTGTTCTACTGGTTGGCTTCCTACTCATGTTAAGATTAGGACGTTTGCAACTAGGGTTCAGAATAGGATTTGGGAGATAGGGCGGAAGGTTATTGATCGTAGTTTTGATGTGTGGAGTAGGGGTATTAGGAATAGGACGAGGATTGAAGCGGCTAGGGCTAGTACGCCTCCGAGTTTGTTTGGGATGGATCGTAGGATGGCGTAGGCGAATAGGAAGTATCATTCGGGTTTGATATGGGGAGGTGTTACTAGGGGGTTGGCTGGTGTGAAGTTTTCCGGGTCTCCTAGTAGGTTGGGGGAGAATAGGGCTAGGGAGACAAGTAGGGAGATTATTAGTGCAAATCCTAGAATGTCTTTTACGGTGTAGTATGGGTGGAATGGAATTTTGTCGCAGTCTGAGGGGACTCCTGTTGGGTTGTTTGATCCTGTTTCGTGTAGGAAGGTGAGGTGAACTAGTGTGAGACCTACGATTACAAAGGGGAGGAGGAAGTGGAGGGCGAAGAATCGGGTGAGTGTTGGGTTGTCGACAGAGAACCCTCCTCAGGCTCATTCTACTAGTGTTTGTCCGATGTAGGGGATTGCTGAGAATAGGTTTGTGATTACTGTAGCTCCTCAGAATGATATTTGGCCTCATGGCAGTACGTAGCCTACGAAGGCAGTTGCTATGAGGGTTAAGAGGAGGATTACTCCGATGTTTCAGGTTTCTTTGTTTAGGTATGAGCCGTAGTAGATTCCTCGGCCAATGTGTAGGTAGATGCAGATGAAGAAGAAGGAGGCTCCGTTTGCGTGTAGGTTTCGGATTAGTCAGCCGAATTGTACGTCGCGGCATATGTGGGCTACGGAGGAGAAGGCTAGGTTGGTGTCTGCTGTGTAGTGTGTGGCAAGCAGAAGACCGGTAACAATTTGAGTAATTAAGCAGATGCCTAGTAGAGACCCGAAGTTTCATCATGTTGAGATGTTTGATGGTGTGGGCAGGTCAATTAAGGCGTTGTTGATGATTTTTAGGATTTGGTGGTTTTTACGAAGATTGAGGGCCATTAGTTTTCTGTATGAGGATATGAGGATGATGATAATAGAGAGGGCGAATGTTCCTAGGTAGGCTTTAATTAGGCCTGAGTGGAGGGAGGTGGCAGTTTTGGTTGCTGCTAATTGCAGGCTGGCCAGTCCTTCTGGTCCTAGGATTTTGTATCAGGATAGATCGATTAGGTGGGAGGCGATGTTTTGTCCTCCGTTGAGGAAGTTGGATATGCTTAGGCGGTGAGTTAGGGGGTTGAAGTATCCTAGGGATGTGGAGAAGTTTGAGAAGGTAGTTTGTTTTGTGAGGAGGAGAGTTTGGGCTATTTTTGAGATTTCTAGGGCTAGGGCGATTCCTAGGGCGGTTACTATTAGGGCTGTTATTTTGATGGATAGGGGTATGGTTATTGTGGGTGTTTTTGTTGGGATGATGAATGAGGTAATTAGGAAACCTGCTGTAATACTTCCTAGTGCGAGTCGAGTGATGGGTGAGGTCACTGCGGGGTTGTTTTCGTTTATTGGGGTTAGGGAGGGAATTCGGACGAATCCGGTTTGTACAAGTACGGTTATACGGATTGTGTAAACTGCGGTGAATGATGTGGCTAGTAGGGTTAGTAGTAGGGCTCAGGTGTTTAGGTAGGAGGTGTTTAGGCTTTCGATGATTTGGTCTTTTGAGTAGAATCCTGCTAGGAAGGGGGTTCCTATTAGGGCCAGGTTTCCAATAGTTAGGCATGAGGTGGTGGTGGGTATCATTTTTTGTAGTCCTCCTATTTTTCGAATGTCTTGTTCGCCATTTAGGTTGTGGATGATGGATCCTGAGCATAGGAATAGTATGGCTTTGAAGAATGCGTGAGTTGAAATGTGGAGGAAGGCAAGTTCGGGGAGGTTTAGTCCAATTGTTACTATTATTAGGCCTAGTTGGCTTGAGGTAGAGAAGGCGATGATTTTTTTGATGTCGTTTTGGGTGAGGGCGCATGTGGCTGCGAATAGGGTGGTTAGGGCTCCTAGGCAGAGGCATAGGGTTAGGGCAGTTTGGTTGTTGTTAAATAGAGGGTGAGTTCGGATTAGTAGGAAGATTCCGGCTACTACTATTGTGCTGGAGTGGAGTAGGGCGGATACGGGGGTTGGCCCTTCTATAGCAGCTGGGAGTCATGGGTGTAGGCCGAATTGGGCGGATTTTCCAGTTGCAGCTAGGATTAGACCTAGGAGGGGTAGTGTTGGGGTTTGGGAGGGGGATGGGAGTTGTTGAATTTCTCAGGTGTTTATAGTGGATGCTAGTCATGCTATGCAGAGGATGAGGCCGACATCTCCAACTCGGTTGTATAGTACGGCTTGTAGGGCAGCGGTGTTTGCTTCTGCTCGGCCGTGTCATCAGCTGATTAGTAGGAAGGACATAATTCCTACTCCTTCTCATCCAATGAATAGGACGAATAGGTTGTTGGCGACGATTAGAATGAGTATTGCTATTAGGAAGAATAGTAGGTAGGTGAAGAATTTTGTGATGTAGGGATCTGAAGCTATGTATCATGTTGCAAATTGTAGGATTGATCATGAGACGAATAGTGCGATTGGGAAGAAAGTGAGGGAGTAAAAGTCTATTTTTAGGCTGATAGGGATTTTAAAGTTTATGATGAATTTTCATTCTCATAGTGAAGTTAGGCTTTCTGTTCCTGTGTAGATGTGGATTGTTATGGGGATTAGGCTAATTAGGAATGAGGTTTTGACTGTGTTTGTGATGGAGTTGGGGGTGTTTTTGAAGTTAGGGAAGAGTAGAGGGAATAGAATGGGGGTAGAGAGGGTTACTAGGGTTAGGAGTATGAATGTGTTTAGGATTAGGGATAGGTCCATTACTTTCACTTGGATTTGCACCAAGATGAGTGGCTCCTAAGACCATTGGATTACTATTATCCTTTGAAAGCAAGGGGACTGAGGTTTTATACTCAGATTCGAGAGTTAGCAGTTCTCGTTGGTTTGACCTCCCCTCGGCAGGTAAGAAGGGTTTAACTTCTATCTTTAGGATCACAATCTAATGTTTTGATTAAAACTATACTTGCATATGGGAACGCCGGAGATTAGTTCGGGTTTAAGAATTAGGAGTAGTATTGGGATCATGTGAAGGGCTATGAGGAGGTGTTCCCGAGTAGAGGAGTTTTGGATTGAAGTGATGTGGGATGGGAGTATGCCTCGTTGTGTTATTGTCAGTATATATAGGGTGTATGAGGCGGTGAGGAGGATTGCTGCTCCTGTTAAGATGATTGTGAAGGCGGATCAGTTGAATAGTGCAATGACGATGGTTAGTTCTGCTATGAGGTTAGTTGTTGGGGGGAGGGCTATGTTTGTTAGGTTTGCTAGGAGTCATCAGATTGCTATGAGTGGTAGTAGGGGTTGGAGTCCTCGTGTGAGTAGAAGAATTCGGCTGTGGGTTCGTTCATAGTTGGTATTGGCTAGGCAGAATAGTATTGAGGAGGTTAGGCCGTGTGAGATTATTAGGATTATTGCTCCTGAGAATGCTCATTGGGTTTGGATTATGGTTGCGGCTACGACTAGACCTATGTGGCTGACAGAAGAGTAGGCGATTAGTGATTTTAGGTCGATTTGTCGTAGGCAGATTGCGCTAGTTATTAGTGCTCCTCATAGGGCTAGAGTGATAAATGGGTAGTGTAGGTTGTTTGATGCTGGGTTTACTAGGATTGTGATTCGTATGATGCCGTAGCCTCCTAGTTTGAGTAGTAGGGCGGCTAGTAGTATGGAACCGGCAATGGGGGCTTCTACGTGGGCTTTGGGAAGTCATAGGTGTAGGCCGTATAGGGGAGCTTTTACTATGAATGCTAGGAGCAGTGCGAGACTTGCGATTAGTCCGGATCAGGAGGAGTTTAATGTGGGGTGCGACAGTTTTAGTATGGGGAGGTAGAGTGTACCGATTTGGTTTTGTAAATGTAGGATGGCGATTAGTAGGGGGAGTGAGCTGGCTAGTGTGTAGAATAGGAGATAAATGCCGGCATTTAGTCGTTCTGGTTGGTTACCTCATCGTGTGATGAGGATGAGGGTGGGAATGAGGGTTGCTTCGAATGCGATGTAGAAAAGTATTAGTTCTGAGGCTGAAAAGGCTAAGAGAATGAATAGTTGAGCTAGGATTACTGTTGTGGCAAAGATTCGTTTGCGGATGGTGGGTTCTTGTTCTAGGTGGTTTTGGCTTGCTATGATTATGAGGGGTAGGAGTCAGCATGAGAGGACTAGAAGGGGAGAGGAGATTTGGTCGATTGATGTTCAGGGGGTTAGGCCTTTGTTTGGGTAGTATGTTGGTGTTAGTCATTGCAGGCTAATAGTGGCAATGAGTAGGCTGTGCAGTGTGATGTTAGTTCATAGGTGTTTGAGAGGAGACATGAAGGTTAGGGGTAGGAGTGTTGCAGTTGGAATGATGATTTTTAGCATTGTAGGAGGTTGAAGTTGTGTAGGTGGTCTGAGCCGTGGGTTCGGGTGGAGGCTACTAGTAGGGCTAGACCTGTTCCTGCTTCGCAGGCGGAGAATGTTAGTATGATAATTGGTAGAATGGTGGAGGATGGGGATTGTATTTGGATGGGTCATATGGCAAGTGCTACGTACATGGACAGTATTATGCTTTCCAGACATAGTAGGGCCGAAATTAGATGAGTGCGGTGAAAAGCTAATCCTAGGCTGCTTAGGATGAAGGTTGAGTAGAAGCTGAGGTGGAGGTAGGACATGAAGAAAGTTATAGGGTGTGAGCTATAATTTGTTGAGCCGAAATCAACCGTCTTAGTTAGACTAACTTTCTGTTATTCTGCTCATTCTAACCCGCCTTGGATTCATTCATAAATTAGTCCTAGTGTTAGAAGAAGGAGAAGGAAGGAGGTTCAGACTAGGGTAGTGGTGGGGGATTCTAGTTGGATGGCTCATGGAAGTGGTAGTAGTAGGGCAATCTCTAGGTCGAACAGGAGGAATAGGATGGCTACTAGGAAAAATCGGATTGAAAATGGGAGTCGGGCGGATCCTAGGGGGTCGAATCCACATTCGTAGGGAGATAGTTTTTCTGAGTCTGGGTTTATTTGGGCTAGTCAGAAGTTTAGTGCGGTTAGTAGGATGCTTAGGGCGAGTGATAGGGTTAGTATAAATAGGATTATGTTCATTACTCTTCTCTGGATTTAAACCAGATTCTAAGGATTGGAAGTCGATTGTAATTAATATACTAGAAGAGTAGGATCCTCATCAGTAGATAGAGATATAGAGGAATAGTCATACAACGTCTACGAAGTGTCAGTATCAGGCAGCTGCTTCGAATCCAAAGTGGTGGCCTGATGTGAAGTGGTATTTGATTAGACGCAGTAGGCATACTAGTAGGAATGTGGAACCAATGATTACATGTAGGCCATGGAATCCTGTGGCGACGAAGAATGTAGAGCCGTAGATTCCGTCTGCGATGGAGAATGGCGCTTCGTAGTATTCTATGGCTTGTAGTGCGGTGAAGTAGAAGCCTAGAAGAACAGTTAGAGTAAGTGCTTGGATTGCTTGTTTTCGGTTGGCTTCTGTGATGCTGTGGTGGGCTCATGTTACAGTAACTCCTGAGGCTAAGAGAATAGCAGTGTTCAGTAGTGGTACGTCTATGGGGTCTAGGGTTTTGATTCCGACGGGTGGTCATTGTCCTCCTAGTTCAGGGGTGGGGGCTAGGCTTGAGTGGAAGAAGGCTCAGAAGAAGCCGAGGAAAAAGAATGCTTCGGATGTAATGAATAGGGCTATGCCGTATCGTAGTCCTTTTTGAACGGTGGGGGTGTGGTGTCCTTGGAATGTGCTTTCTCGGACAATGTCACGTCATCATTGGAATATAACTAGGGAGGTAGAGAGTAGGCCTAGGATGAGGAGTCGGGGTGAGTTTCAGTGGAATCATATTGTGAGTCCTGAAGTGGTTAGAAGAGCGGCAGTGGCTCCTAGGATGGGTCATGGGCTGGGGTCTACTATGTGGTAAGAGTGTGCTTGGTGTGCCATTGTGGGTGTTAGATGTTTTCTTGTAAGTAAAGGCTCAGAAGAAGGACGAAAACGTAGGCTTGGATCATGGCTACTGCCACTTCTAGAATAGTCAGTAGGAATAGTACTAGTAGTGTTAGGAGTGAGATGGCTGGTATTGTGGGGAGTAGGGCTATTGTGGCTGTGGAGATGAGTTGGATGAGCAGGTGTCCTGCGGTGAGATTGGCTGTTAGTCGCACGCCTAGGGCTAGGGGTCGAATTAGTAGGCTTGTTGTTTCAATTAGGATTAGGGCGGGGATTAGTGGGGTTGGAGTGCCTTCTGGTAGGAGATGTCCTAATGAGATGGAAGGTTGGTTTCGTAGGCCTGTCAGTAGGGTGGCAAGTCATAGAGGGAAGGCTAGGGCTAAATTTATAGATAGTTGGGTGGTTGGGGTGAATGTGTATGGTAGTAGGCCTAGTAGGTTGATCAGTAGAAGGAAGATTATTAGGGATGTTAGGATTAGGGCTCATTTGTGTCCTTTCTTGTCTAAGGGCATTATTAGTTGTTTTGTGACTAGGTTAACGAATCATAGTTGTAGAGTTGAGAGTCGGTTAGTGATTCATCGGTTGTCCAGTGAAGGAATTAGGAGGGCTGGAAATGTCATTGAGATAAGGATAAGTGGGATTCCCAGGAGGGATGGGCTTGAGAATTGGTCGAAGAAGCTTAGGTTCATGGTCAGATTCAGGGGGTGGTGCTTGGAGCAGTGGGTGGTTTGCTGGATGGAGGGTTTATTGATACGAATGAGAGGAGTTTGGGTTGGATGATGAAGGAGAAGGTGAGTCATGAAATGATCATGATAAAAAATCAAGGTGCGGGATTTAGTTGAGGCATATCATTAAGGAGGGGTGGTAACCCTCTTTCTTTAGCTTAAAAGGCTAATGCTGGTTCATAGCTTCTTAATGATKAGGAGGCTGTTAGGGTGGATCAGCTTTCGAAGTTAGCGAGAGGAGTGGATTCTACTACGATTGGCATGAAGCTGTGGTTGGCTCCACAGATTTCTGAGCATTGTCCGTAGAAAACTCCAGGTCGGGAGGCGAGGAAAGAGGTTTGGTTTAGGCGTCCCGGGATTGCGTCAGTTTTTACTCCTAGGCTTGGGACTGCTCATGAGTGGAGTACATCGTCAGCGGTGACGATTACTCGGATTGTAGAGCTTATTGGGACTACAACGCGGTGGTCAACTTCTAGTAGTCGGAAATGTCCTAGGGGTAGATCTGATGTTGGGATTATGTAAGAGTCGAATGTGAGGTCTTTGAGGTCAGTGTATTCATATGTTCAGTATCATTGATGGCCGATGGCTTTTAAGGTTAAATCTGGTTCGTTGATTTCGTCTATTATGTACAGAATTCGTAGGGATGGTAGAGCAAGCGTTACTAGGACTATGGCTGGGAGGATTGTTCAGACTAGCTCAATTTCTTGTGCGTCTACCGTGTTGGATGAGAGTTTTTCTGTCATTATATGAGTTAGGAGGTAAAGCACTAGGCTGCAGATTGCTAGTGCTACTATTAGGGCATGATCGTGGAATCCTATTAGTTCTTCTATGATGGGGGAGGAGGCGTCTTGAAAGTTGAGTTGTGAGTGGTTGGCCATGTTTGGGTAGAGAGATGTGCAAGGGTTTCACTTGCAATTTAGTCTTGACAAGACTATGTAATAGTTTTACTAACGTCTCTATGAGAAAGAAGCATAAGTGGTCTATGCGGTTGGCTTGAAACCAACATATGGGGGTTCGACTCCTTCCTTTCTTGTACTTGGACGAAAGCGGGTTCTTCAAAGGTGTGGAATGGTGGTGGGCAGCCGTGGATTCATTCAACGTTAGTGCTTGTTATTCCTGATGGTAGGACTTTACGTTTTGATGCGAAGGCTTCTCAGATGATAAAGACTAGCATGATTACGGCTGTTAGGGAGATGAGTGATCCTACTGAGGAGATGGTGTTTCATAGGGTGTAGGCGTCGGGGTAGTCTGAGTATCGGCGTGGTATACCAGCTAGGCCTAGGAAGTGTTGGGGGAAGAAAGTTAGGTTGACTCCCACGAATATTACGCCGAAGTGGGCTTTGGCTCATGTTGAGTGAAGGGTGTATCCGGTGAATAAGGGGAATCAGTGTGTGAAGCCAGCTAGAATTGCAAATACTGCTCCTATTGATAGGACATAGTGGAAGTGGGCTACTACGTAGTAGGTGTCGTGTAGGGCAATGTCTAGTGAAGAGTTTGCTAGAACAATCCCTGTTAGTCCTCCGATGGTGAATAGGAAGATAAATCCTAGGGCTCATAGTATTGGTGGGTCTCATTTGATTACGCCTCCGTGGAGTGTGGCGAGTCAGCTGAATACTTTGATACCGGTTGGGATAGCAATGATTATAGTGGCGGATGTGAAGTATGCTCGGGTATCAACGTCTATTCCGACTGTGAATATGTGATGGGCTCATACAATGAATCCTAGGAATCCAATGGATAGCATGGCTCATACTATTCCTATGTAACCGAATGGTTCTTTTTTTCCTGCGTAGTAGGTTACGACATGGGAGATAATTCCAAATCCTGGTAGAATTAGAATGTAGACTTCTGGATGGCCGAAGAATCAGAAGAGGTGTTGATATAGGACTGGGTCCCCTCCTCCTGCTGGGTCGAAGAATGTGGTGTTGAGGTTACGGTCTGTCAGGAGCATTGTGATTCCTGCGGCTAGTACTGGGAGGGAGAGTAGTAGGAGTACTGCAGTGATTAGTACTGATCAGACGAATAGGGGAGTTTGGTATTGTGATAGGGCTGGGGGTTTTATGTTGATGGCTGTTGTGATGAAGTTGATTGCTCCTAGAATTGAAGAGATACCGGCTAGGTGTAGGGAGAAGATTGCTAGGTCTACTGAGGCTCCGGCATGGGCTAGATTTCCGGCTAATGGGGGGTATACTGTTCAGCCTGTACCTACTCCTGCTTCGACTGTGGAGGAGGCTAGTAGGAGGAGGAAGGATGGGGGGAGTAGTCAGAAGCTTATGTTGTTTATTCGTGGGAATGCTATGTCTGGGGCTCCGATTATTAGGGGAACTAGTCAGTTTCCGAATCCTCCGATTATGATAGGCATAACTATAAAGAAGATTATTACGAAGGCATGGGCTGTGACGACCACATTGTATACTTGGTCGTCTCCTAGGAGGGCTCCGGGTTGGCCTAGTTCTGCTCGGATGAGGAGGCTTAGGGCGGTACCTACTATTCCGGCTCATGCGCCGAAAATTAGATATAGGGTTCCGATATCTTTGTGGTTGGTTGAGAATAATCATCGGGTAATGAATGTCACAGGTAAGATGGCTGAGTGTATAAGCGTTAGGCTGTAGTCCTTTTTACAGAGGTTCAATTCCTCTTCTTATCGGCTCTGTGGTGAAATTCATAGTGAGTTGCAAGCTCATTGATGTACATTGATCGTGTACCGGAGTCTTAGGCAGAGGCCTGTTGGTTAGGGCATGTAGCTGTTAACTATAGAGTCATGGGATCGAAGCCCATCTGCCTAGTGTGTTACAAGGTCCTAGCTTAATTAAAGTACCTGAGTTGCATTCAGGGGATGCAGGGTAATGGCCTGCGGACTTTAGCAGAAACTAAGAGGGTCCAACTCTTGTTTAAGGCTTTGAAGGCCTTCGGTTTAAATTAATCCTAAGTTTCTTAAATAATGGAGAGGATCATGGGTGAGATGGGGAGGAGAATGAGGGATATTGTGGCTAGGACAGCGATCACAGTGTTGGTTGACTTGCTGGTACGTCATTGTTTTATGTGATTTGTGGTGTGTGGTGGGAGTGTGATTGTTGTGCAGTATGCAAGGCGGAGGTAGAAGAATAGGCTTAGTAGGGAAAGAAGAGATATGAGTGTGGCTGCAGGGATTATTTCTTGTTTGGTTAGTTCTTGAATGATGAGTCATTTAGGTAGGAATCCTGTTAAGGGGGGTAGTCCTGCAAGAGAAAGTAGGGTTAGAAGTAGTATTGCATTTAGTGATGGGATTTTAGTTCATGCAGTTATTAGGGTGGATAGTTTTATTACTTTGATTGAATTTAAGGCGAGGAAGATAGTTGCAGTTATTATAGTGTATAGGTAGAAATTGAGGAGGGTGAGTTTAGGGTTATAGACGATGATGACTGCTATTCAGCCAAGGTGGGAGATGGAGGAGAAAGCTAGGATTTTTCGGATTTGTGTTTGGTTGAGGCCTATTCATCCTCCAACAGCTGCTGAGAGGATGGCTAGGATAGCCAATAGAGTAGGGTTTAGTGAGGGGGAGGTTATGTATAGAAGAGTTATTGGGGGTAGTTTTATGATAGTAGATAGTAGGAGGCCGGTGAAGAGGGGAGATCCTTGTAGTACTTCTGGGAATCAGANGTGGAATGGGACTAGGCCTAGTTTTATTGCAATTGCCGAAGTCAGAATTAGGCTGGACGTAGGGTGGGACAATTGAGTAATATCTCATTGTCCGGTGTATCACGCATTGGTTATGCTGGAGAATAGTACTAGGGCAGATGCGGCTGCTTGAGTTAGGAAGTATTTAGTGGCTGCTTCAATAGATCGTGGGTGATGGGACTTTGAGATTAATGGTAGGACAGCGAGTGTATTGATCTCAAGGCCAGTTCAGGCTATAATTCAGTGATTGCTCGAGATTGTGATGGCAGTCCCCAGGAGGAGGCTAGTCATGAAAATTAGTTTTGCTTGGGGATTCATTAGCAGGGGAAGGGGTTAAACCATCATTTTCGGGGTATGGGCCCGATAGCTTGTTTAGCTGACCCTACTAGAAAGTAATATAAGGGAAGTATAGAGGGTTTTGATTCCTCTAGTGCAGGTTCGACTCCTGCTTTTCTAAGCTATAGGAAATGAGAGGACTGGTACACCTCCATGTTCACTTTATCATAGTGACCCTTAGTATTCAGGCACATTTCCGGTGGTCTTAGATATGGAGGCAGTCCCGCATAGGAGATTGGTAGGCTGGCATGCCAGAGGCATAGAGCAAGTGTAAGGGGTAGGAAATTTTTTCATAGTAAGTGCATTAGCTGGTCGTATCGGAATCGGGGGTAGGAGGCACGAATTCACAGAAATCCTGCTGACAGTAGTAGAACTTTTGTGGCCAGTACTACAGGGAATAGTTCTTGGGGGAGGTTAAGTAGGCTTGGGTTGAAGAAGAGGATGGCGGTAATGGTATTTATAAGTATGATATTAGCGTATTCGGCTAAGAAGAATAGTGCAAAGGGACCTGCTGCATATTCTACGTTGAATCCAGAGACCAGTTCGGATTCTCCTTCTGTTAGATCGAAGGGGGCGCGGTTAGTTTCGGCAAGTGTGGAGACATATCATATTATAGCGAGGGGTCAGCATGAGAAAATAAGGTATAGAGGTTCTTGGGTGACTGCAAGGGTGCTTAGGGTGTAGTTGCCACTGAGGAGCACAACAGATAGGAGAATAATAGCTAGGGTTACTTCGTATGAGATTGTTTGGGCTACTGCTCGTAGTGCACCGATTAATGCGTATTTTGAATTTGAGGCTCAACCAGATCATAAAATAGAGTAAACCGCTAGGCTTGATATGGCTAACAGGAACAGCAGGCCTAGGTTAAGGTCTGCTAATGAAAAAGGTAGGGGTAGAGGAGTTCAGATTGAGATTGCCAGGAGAAGGGCTAATATTGGGGTTGCAATAAATAAGATTGGTGAGGATGTTGAGGGTCGAATAGGTTCTTTAATGAACAATTTTACTCCGTCCGCTAAGGGCTGTAGGAGACCGTATGGACCTACAATGTTAGGACCTTTTCGATTTTGCATGTAGCTTAAGATTTTACGCTCTACTAGTGTGAGGAAGGCCACCGCAATTAGGATTGGGAGGGCGTAGGAGAGAGATATGATTAGGTTAATTAATAGGGGGTAGTTGGCCATGGGTTGTTGTTAGGTTAAGCTAGGGAGAGGATTTGAACCTCTGAGTTAAAGGGCTTAAGCCTTTTGCATTTTCCGAGCTCTGCCACGCTAGCTGGTCCTTTTCTTGGACGTGGTGTGGAGTGATAGCCTTTTGTAATTTAGTTGATTTCATCACTTAAGGCGAAGGCTTGCTTGTAGTATTGGCCTCACTTTTCCTATCCTTTCGTACTGGGAAGAGTTCATCATAGATAGAAACCGACCTGGATTACTCCGGTCTGAACTCAGATCACGTAGGACTATTAATCGTTGAACAAACGAACCCTTAGTAGCGGCTGCACCACTAGGATGTCCTGATCCAACATCGAGGTCGTAAACCTCCCCGTCGATACGGACTCTCGGAGGAGATTGCGCTGTTATCCCTGGGGTAGCTTGGTCCATTGATCAATTATATTGGGTCTGGGTGCTATTAGCACGTTGAGGGGTTGCTCTCAGTCTAGAGGTGTGGTCTAGTTTTTGGAGGTTTTGTTTTGCTCCAAGGTCGCCCCAACCGAAAAACGCAGACCAGTGTCTTGTATGTCAGTGAACCCGGTGGGTGAGTAGGTGATTTAAGATGGTTGCTGGTTTTAAAGTTCCACAGGGTCTTCTCGTCTTATGTGTTTATCCCTGCTTTTGTACAGGGAGATCAATTTCACCGATTGCCTGTAAGAGACAGTTAAGACCTCGTTTAGCCATTCATACTAGTCTCGATTTATGGGACAATTGATTGCGCTACCTTTGCACGGTCAGGATACCGCGGCCGTTGAACGTGAGTCACCGGGCAGGCATCACCTTCAATACTTGTTTGTGGTTTGCTGAAGGCTATGTTTTTGGTAAACAGTCGGGCCTTGACGGGTTTGCCGAGTTCCTTTTACAGGTTTTAATCTTTCTTAATAGACGCTCCTCTGTCGGGTTAACAATGTACTTAATACTCTGCTTGTTTGATTTATCGTATATTAGTGGTTTGTTAATAATGTGCCGATGTAAGCTTGCGTCGTAGAGGGAGGACCCAGGTTACTCATTCTAGCATTAATTCTCCTATTTGAATATAGGTTAGCCTGTTAATGGGGAGGGAGTCATATTGTTTTTGTATTTTTGTATGGTAGAGCTTTAACGCACTCTTTGTTGATGGCTGCTTGAGGGCCCACAGTATGATTGGTTAGTCCTTATTTATCCGCTCGTGGAGATTGTACTCTTTTTTAAAGGAGCTGTACCTCCTTTAAATAGCCCTTAATTCGCTTCATTAGGGTTTGTGTATTTTCCTTGGAGAAGAATTAAGAGTGAACTAAGATTCGTTTCACAGGCAACCAGCTATCACCCAGCTCGGTTGGCTTTTCACCTCTACTAACAAGTCGTCCCACTCTTTTGCCACAGAGACGGGTTCGCTCAAAATAGCTGCTCGTAAGTAGCTCGCTTGGGTTTCGGGATGGCAAACTTAAATTCATTTTGCTTGGTTTTTCTTGCTAGACCATGATGCAAAAGGTACAAGGGTTGATCTTTGCTGTTTTTAGCTTAGTTTGTTTCACTAATATTTCATCTTTCCCTTACGGTACGTGATCTCTATCGCTCCAGTGGTGTCTTTTCTATCGCCTATACTAGGACTAGTAAATGCTTTAGTTGGGTGTATGAAGTGACTTTGTTATTCCAGGTCATGTCGATTGGGCTAGAGTTTGGCATCAAGACGATCTGGTGTTAGCAGACATTTTTCAGGTGTAAGCTGAATGCTTTCGTTTAAGCTACGTCTTGGTAGCCTAAGTGCACCTTCCGGTACACTTACCTTGTTACGACTTACCTCATCTTTGGCTGGGTAGCTTATTAATTTATGGGGGGGGGGGGGCGGCCTATGAGGAGGGTGACGGGCGGTATGTACGTGCCCCAGGGCCGGCTTAAAGAGGGCTCGATTGTCCCACTTTACTGCTAAATCCGCCTTCCAGGGGTCATTTCAGGCCCCTTTGCCGTGATGTTCTAACTTAGAAAATGTAGCCCATTGCTTCCATTCCATAGGCTATACCTTGACCTGTCGTATTAGCGTGGTGGGGCTATTGCGCTCACTGTTTGGCTTTCAGGGTAGGTGAGCTGGAGACGGCGGTATGTAGGCTGTTTTGGCAAGGAATGGTCAGGTATAACGTGGATCATCGATTACAGAACAGGCTCCTCTAGGTGGGTTTGGGGCACCGCCAAGTCCTTAGAGTTTTAAGCGTTGGTGCTCGTAGTTCTCGGGCGGATGCTTTAGTAGGTGTAAGCATCAAGATTTAGGGCCAGGCATAGTGGGGTATCTAATCCCAGTTTGGGCCCTGGCTTTCGTGGAGTTCAATTAATCGTTGTTCTAAGATCTTCTTTGATGAGGAGGCCTTATTGGCATCTTGGGCTTGTGACAGCTCAGTTGCTTTTTAATCTTAGCTACTTGGATAACATGTGACCACTCTTTACGCCGTTATAAAGTTAATTTGGGTCTCCTGTATGACCGCGGTGGCTGGCACAGGATTTACCAACCCTAAATTTGCTATGGCTAAGTCAAGTTTACACTCATTGCTTAATATTAACTACTGCTGAATACCCGTGGGGGCGTGGCAAGTGCAAGGCGTCTTGGGCTACAGTCATGGTGAGCCTGATACCCGCTCCTATCTACCTAATTAAGGTTTCCAGGGCTTCTACACTGGCGCGCGGATACTTGCATGTATATACCTAGCAAAAACTAACAGTAAGGTTAGGACTAAGTCTTTTGTTCTTGGGTGTTTGTGGCAGCCATCTTGACATCTTCAGTGTCATGCTTTTTATAAGCTACAAGAACGTAGGGGATTTGGTTTGTAATTGGTTTATAATTTGATCATGATTTCTATTTTTGTTTGGTTTTTTCGGTGGCATAAAAGGGTTAGTGCTAGGGAGAAATCAGCTGTATGTGGTTTATTTTTTGGGGTGAGATATTGGATGGTGATGATGGTTGGTTGTCGTTTTGTGATACTAGGAAGTGCGGGGGAATGTTAAATCAAGATGGATTGATGATGAATAGTTTGTAAAATGTAGGGATAAGTGGTTTAATTTTTTAACAAAAAAAACAAAAAATGTCAAGATAAAAAAAAGATGCGTAAAACCAGATTTAAATGATAGTTCCTAGTATATGAAGTAATAATTTCTATGTCCAGCGACCATTACACTATCTGTTGTCTAGAGGTGATTAGCGCGCACTCCATGAATGGGGTCAAAGTGCATCAGTGCCAAGTTTGCGACGACCTTATCCGTCAGACCATGACATTCTGGGTGTTAGGGGATTCATATGCGCGGCAGTCATGTGATGGACATGTCAAGAGGAAGATAACACCTGCGCTGCACTTGAGGGGCTTATTGAAGGGACGCCGAAAAGAAAAAAGTGTAGAAGGTCGGTATGCCGAAGTGATGAGATTAGGGAGGACTATTCAACCGACCACTTGTATCTGTGAAGAGCAAGGAGGAAGGAAGGGTGGAAGTATGTTCCTGAAGTTACAACCAATAGCGCAAAAGAGCAAGTTTATTAGGTTTATGCGCCTGCAGGGCAATAACGTAATTCACCTCTGACGTTGAGTAGCTCGGTTCTCGTGAGAAGCGCGATCAATAGATAACCATGTCCTCTGGCTTGGGAGTGCTTGAAGGCTGTTGGTGGAGAATATTACCTAGGAGGTGGGCGAATTCAGTAGGTTAGGGGAATGCAAAGGTGTACTGGGACATCCCTCGTCTCCCTGGTTGGGTGTAGGGCGTAGTAGATAGATTCCTGGGTCTTTGGGTGACGCTTGCGGCTTGGCTGTAGGTAGGAGCATTTGGGCTATATGGTACCTGAAACAAGAATGTTCCTGGTGGGGGTGTTGGCCGTATGAGGTCCGTTTTGGAGATAATGTTTGGGCTTTTTGTGGAGAGGCATAGCGTATGATGTGGAGTATCCTACATTTCATGGACTGTCTGATGTGGCAAAGAGTGCGATGCATATTATACATACCCTTAAAGCATTAATAAAAATATGCTGGGGGGGGAGGGGGGGGTCCCCATAGAGAGGTTGGATCTAGGA